CTGTAAATCGGAGACTCAACATTGCTATCACAAGAATTGAAAAGCCTTATGGACAACCTAATATTCTTGCAGAATATATAGCTTTACAATTAAAAAATAGAGTTTCATTTCGAAAGGCAATGAAGAAAGCTATTGAATTAACTGAACAAACGGATACAAAAGGAATTCAAGTACAAATCGCAGGGCGTATCGACGGAAAAGAGATTGCACGTGTCGAATGGATCAGAGAAGGTAGGGTTCCTTTACAAACAATTCGGGCTAAAATTGATCACTGTTCCCATACAATTAGAACTATCTATGGAGTCTTAGGCATAAAAATTTGGGTATTTGTAAACCAAGAATAAGAATAATGGACCTTTACTTATCTCGCCATTCTGCTGAGCAATAGAAAAACAAACAATTATAATTCTATAAGGTTGAATAAAAATTCTATTTACTCTTTAATTTAGGTTTCGTATAATTGCTATGCTTAGTGTGTGACTCGTTAGTTTTAGTTTTTTATTTAGAGTTGAGATTACAAAAAAAAGATGACCCCACTATAAACTTAGTAACGATCAAAACTAAAAAAACTCAAAACTAATAACCAACTTATTGCTTCGTATTGTCGAGATCCCAAGAAACAGTCATTATATGACTGAATCGATCATATAGTTATAGCAACTGAAATTTTTTTTCATAAAAAATAAATCGAATTATAAATTCTGAAAAAAAAAAAGGGGATGTGGAAAAATGAAAGTATGATAGAAAGAGAGAATAAAGATCTCAATGATATATGATTCCAATATGTATGGTTTATGAAAAATCACCCCATAAAAAAAGGCAGTGTGATAAAGCATCAACATCAATATACAATAAATATAATAAATATACAAAATCAATATACAAATTCATATTTTTTATATTTATTTATAATTTCATAATTTTAAAAATATTTATTATTTTAAATATTAATAAAATTAATATTAATAAATATAAAAAATATAAAGAAAATAATAAAAATATAAATTATAATATCTATAATATCAAATCAAATATAAATATAATATTAAATATAATATTAATATATATAATATATTAATATATTATTATTATTATAATTATTATTATTATTATAATATTTTAATATTTTTAATATTTAATATTAATATAATAAATAATAAAATATTATACATATAAATACATATAAAATATAAATATAACATAAATATAATAATAAATATAATATAATAAAAATAAAAAATATAATAATAATATATAATATAATAAAAATAATATAAAAAAAAAATAAAAAATAGAATGAATATATGATCATAATAATCAAGAATCTAAATATAAATAATTACTAAATAATAATAATCTAATCAATATAGAGATTATCTATCTAATAAGATAGATAAATAAATAATAAGATAGAATAAGGATATAAATAATAGAAACATAGATGAATAATTGAATCGAGCTTCGGGTTAAGAAAACTGAGGAGATTGACTCAGAAACAAATAACTGATTTTGTTGGGAGCTCCATTGCAGAGTTCAGGCCTAAGCATTAATGGAGAAGCTATGGGAACGATGGAACCTGTGACTACATAGGATTTGATTGAAAAAGAATCAATCCTAATGATTCATTGGGTAGGATGGCGGAATGAACCAAGAATAACATAGATTTCTTCTGACTAGTCATAAAATGACCCTACAAATAAAAGAGAAAAGAGTCAATATTCGCCCGCGTAACCTTTTGTTTTATATTTTTTCTTTTTATATATTTTTTTTTTATTTCAATTTATATTTCATTTATTTTTCATTTATTGTATGACTTTTTGGATGATTCAATATGAGGTAAAGTTAAATACTTTATAAAATTTTTTAAAAGTCAAAGAAATAAGCATTATCCATAAACAAACACGTCTAGTGATTCGCGAGGAGCTGGATGAGAAGAAACTCTCATGTCCGGTTCTGCAGTAGAGATGGAATTCAGAAACAACCATCAACTATGACCCAAAAAGAACCAGATTTCGTAAACAACATAGAGGTAGAATGAAGGGAATATCTTGCCGAGGCAATCATATTTGTTTCGGAAGATATGCTCTTCAGGCACTTGAACCTGCTTGGATCACAGCTAGACAAATAGAAGCAGGGCGAAGATCAATGACACGATATGCACGTCGTGGTGGAAAGGTATGGGTACGTATTTTTCCCGACAAACCTGTTACAGTAAGACCTATGGAAACACGTATGGGTTCGGGGAAGGGATCCCCCGAATATTGGGTATCCGTTGTTAAACCGGGCCGAATACTTTATGAAATAAGTGGAGTATCAGAAACTGTAGCCAAAGCAGCTATGAAAATAACTGCATGCAAAATGCCTATACGAACTCAATTTGTTATTTCAGGATCAGGATAGGTAAACAAAAGTAAGTAAAGGTGTATTGAGAATGAAAAAACAAACGCGGATTTCTTTATCTCTGGACAGACAATATTTCTTTTTTCCCTTGTCCCTTGCATTGAAATAAGAGATAAAAAAAAAAAAAAATGATATGATTCAACCTCAGACCCTTTTAAATGTAGCGGATAACAGCGGAGCTCGAGAGTTGATGTGTATTCGAATCATAGGAACTGGTAATCAACGATATGCTCATATTGGCGATGTTATTGTTGCTGTAATCAAAGAAGCAGTGCCCAACATGCCTCTAGAAAGATCAGAAGTTATTAGAGCTGTGATTGTACGCACGTGTAAAGAACTCAAACGTGACAATGGCATGATAATACGATATGATGACAATGCAGCGGTTATCATTGATAAAGAAGGAAATCCAAAAGGAACTAGAATTTTTGGTGCGATTGCTCGGGAATTGAGACAGTTGAATTTTACTAAAATAGTTTCATTAGCACCCGAAGTCTTATAAATCAGACTAGTAGGTTAAAATAGGACATACTTGATTTTATATTTCTATTCTCTTTCTCTATATTATATACTCTATATTATATATTATTATATATTATATTATATATATTATATATTATTAAATTATTAATTATATATTATTATAATTATTATATTTATTATATTAATTATTTAATTATTATTTAATATTTAATTATTATTATTCGACTATTTATATTTTATATTTTTATATATTAAATTATACTATTTTATAGTATATTCATTCCTATTTTTATTTCTAGTTACTAGTTATATCATAATCATATTTATATCATAGTATAGATATAGAATAGAATATATAATTATAAAATTTAAATTCTATTTTCTATGAATTCGAATATCTGAAATAGATCCAATTAATAGATCGTGTCTCATGCATATACTTTTAATTAAAAGAAATTATAATTTAATAATAAAAAAAATTCAATAAAAAATAAAAAATAAAAAAATTAAACTAAAACAAAAAAAGCATGTTGATTATATCAAAAATGAGGAGGCACCAATAACTATAATTCGTCATGGGTAGGGACATTATTGCCGATATAATAACTTCTATAAGAAATGCTGACATGGATAAAAAGGGAAGGGTTCAAATAGCATCTACTAATATCACTAAAAATATTGTTAAAATACTTTTACGAGAAGGTTTTATTGAAAACGTTCGAAAACATCAAGAAAGTAAAAAAAAATTCTTTGTTTTAACCTTACGACATAGAAAGACTAGGAAAGGGAATAAAATTATTTTAAAGCGTATCAGCCGACCCGGTCTACGAATTTATTCCAACTATCAACGAATTCCTAAGATTTTAGGCGGAATGGGGATTATAATTCTTTCTACTGCTCGAGGTATAATGACAGATCGAGAAGCTCGACTAGCAAAAATTGGAGGAGAAATTTTGTGTTATATATGGTGATTCTCCTGCGGTAACTTAATACTCTCTCGAATTTACTATTTATCTATTTGTAAAATAGAGAGGAGAAGTGAATTATAGAACTCTTCCTCTAGTAGTTGATACTTAAAGGGGGTTATCTGAAATGAAAGAACAAAAATTGATTCATGAGGGTTTAATTACTGAGTCACTTTCCAACGGTATGTTTCGAGTTCGATTAGATAATCAAGATCTAATTCTAGGTTATATTTCAGGGAGAATCCGACGCAGTTTTATACGTATACTACCCGGAGATAGAGTAAAAATAGAAATGAGTCGTTATGATTCAACCAGGGGACGCATAATTTATAGACTTCGAAAAAAAGATTCGAACGATTAGATCATTCTTTTAAACATCCCTCTCGTAGGGGTATAATTCGAAAAAAACTAATTTTTGTTTCCAAAAAAATAGATTAAGAATGAAGGTAAGGAATAAAAAATATGAAAATAAGGGCTTCTGTTCGTAAAATTTGTGAAAAATGTCGACTGATCCGTAGGCGCGGGCGAATTATAGTAATTTGTTCCAATCCGAGACATAAACAGAGACAGGGATAATTCTTCTCAAGTTCTAAATAAAGAACTTTCTAAAAAGAAAAAAAAAACCCATGTACATGTAAAAAGAAAGAAAAAAGAATCAGTTTTCATATAAAATGGATATTCCGCGTATCTTTCTGTATATTTCTGATTCTTCCTTATTTTTTTTTATTCTTATGAATATGAGATAATAAAATATGACAAAACCTATAGCAAAAATTGGTTTACGTAAGAATGCACGTATTGGTTCACATAAGAATGAACGTCGAATACCGAAAGGAATTATTCATGTTCAAGCGAGTTTCAACAATACTATTGTAACTGTTACAGACGTACGAGGTCGGGTAGTTTCTTGGGCTTCCGCGGGGACTTCTGGATTCAGAGGCACAAGAAAAGGAACACCTTATGCTGCTCAAGCAGCAGCACTCAACGCTATTCGTACAGTAGTGGATCAGGGTATGCAACGAGCAGAAGTTATGATAAAGGGTCCAGGTCTCGGAAGAGATGCGGCATTACGAGCCATTCGTAGAAGCGGAATACTATTAAGTTTCGTACGTGATGTAACACCCATGCCACATAATGGATGTCGCCCCCCTAAAAAAAGACGTGTGTAGAAATAAGAATTCAAGAGATTCCAAGAAAAATAAATGAGTCAATGATCCGATCCAATAATCATAAAGAAAATAAAAATAATAGTATGGTTCTAGAAGAAGTAGCAGGATCCACTCGAACACTACAGTGGAAATGTGTTGAATCAAGAGTAGACAGCAAGCGCCTTTATTATGGTCGTTTCGTTCTATCCCCGCTTATGAAAGGTCAAGCCGATACCGTAGGTATTGCCATGCGAAGGGCTTTACTTGGCGAAATAGAAGGAACATTTATCACACGTGCAACATCTGAGAATGTGCTGCACGAATATTCTACGATAGTAGGTATTGAAGAATCAGTACATGATATTTTAATAAATTTGAAAGAAATTGTATTGAAAAGTAATCTCTATGGAGTTAGGGACGCATCCATTTGCGTCAGAGGTCCAAAATACATAACCGCTCAAGATATCATCTCACCACCTTCTGTAGAAATAGTTGACACGACACAGCATATAGCTAACCTGACAGAACCAATTGATTTGTGTATTGAATTACAAATCAAGAGAGATCGCGGATATCATATGAAATCTACAAACGAATCTCACGATGGAAGTTATCCTATAGATACTGTATCCATGCCTGTTCTAAATGCGAATCATAGTATTCATTCTTACGGGAATGGGAATGAAAAACAAGAAATACTCTTTCTAGAAGTATGGACGAATGGAAGTTTAACTCCTAAAGAAGCACTTTATGAAGCTTCTCGTAATTTGATTGATTTATTGATTCCCTTTCTACATGCAGAAAAAAAGGACATGAATTTCGAGGAAAATGAAAACAGATCTAATCTACCCCCTTTTTCCTTTCAAGACAAATTCACTGATTTAAAGAAAAACAAAAAACGAATTCCATTAACATGTATTTTTATTGACCAATCAGAATTGCCTTCCAGGGCCTATAATTGTCTCAAAAGGTCCAATATACATACATTATTGGACCTTTTGAGTCATAGTCAAGAGGATCTTATGAAAATGGACTATTTTCGCATAGAAGATGTAAAACAGATATTGGGCACTCTACAGAAGCATTTTTCAATTAATTTACCTAAGAAAAAGTGTTAATTTTAAATCCGTTGGAATTATAAAATTTTTTAGTTTTTCTAAAGAAAAAAGAATAGAATGAGTTTTGAATCTACGGCACGATCCATATATTTGCGGATATAGATCATAAATAAGATTCTAAAATTGATTGATGTATCTAGGGAAGATCCAGAACGGGATCTTCCTTAGATACCTATGTCCTGGCATTTCACGGTTTAATCAATTTTAAAAAGACCTAAAGTTAGGGATTTCTCAATAGGCAATGTTGCTCCAATACCTAACCAAAGAGCTACTGCAGTACCGATCAAAAAGACTGTTGTAGCTACTGGACGACGAAATGGATTTTGGAATTTATTGACATTCTCCAAAAAAGGTACTGTCAATAATCCTATTGGTACTGAAACCATTAAAAGAACACCCAATAACTTATTTGGTACTGTACGAAGTATTTGAAATACGGGAAAGAAGTACCATTCGGGTAATATTTCCAACGGAGTTGCAAATGGATCTGCCGGTTCACCAATCATTGACGGCTCTAGAACTGCTAAGCCTACATTACATGCAATAGTGCCTAGAATTACTACTGGAAAAATATATAAAAGATCATTGGGCCATGCAGGTTCTCCATAATAATTATGCCCCATACCCTTAGCCAATTTAGCTCTTAATACAGGATCGTTCAAATCAGGTTTCTTTGTTATTTGGATAGGTGAATTCTTAAGGATCCATCCCCCAAAAGAACCGGACATGATAATTTTTTATCATCCGGCTCGAGCACAAGAATCAAAAAAATGACAGAAATAGATCCATAGAACATAAATGGGTACATAGAGAATCTATATTTCATATCATAGATATCTACATATACAATGTAGAATGACTCTATGTAAGAAAAGATTTATGAAATTCCATTTCCCCGGGTTGCAACGATTCATTGCTCATTGCAAAGAATTCAGTTCTGGCAAAGAAATGCTCCATATCCAAGCAGGCTTACAAATTCGATAATGATCAAGTGCTTTTTGGATTATCTCATGTCTTTTGTTTGCTATTTATCCCCAAAAAATCTCGATTTTATTACATACAACAATACAAAGTTTTTACTTATTATTAATAAAGTCTAATCTCTGTTCTTCTTTAGATCCCTTATTTAACTCCGATAGTATTATAGATCAGGGTCGATGCAAAGGAAATGAATGCATCTACATACTATAATTAGATTACTATCAAATATCAAATCAAATTAATCAAATAAATACTATCTATCTAATCTAATATCTAATTACTAATAAATTAATAAATTATAATTTTATAATTAGAATAAAAAAAATCAAACAAAGTGGAATAGATAGAACATTGGATCATGCCACATCACTTATTCTAGGGATCTTACGGAGCCTGTTCATGCATAACATGATTAGGGTATAATCATAGAAAAGATTCTCCTCAAGCTAACCGGCCTATCCTATGCTACATAAGGGGATTGACCTGATGGTTGGATGCAGAGACACATTGGGTTGTGAATTCCAACGTGGCGGAAAAAATCATATATCCGCATGGAACAATCAATAGTTCAAGTCACACACTCCCATAATCCATCCTATTTTAGTAAAATATACTTCAACTATTCGTAACAATACAATACTTCAGAGTTGAAGAGAAGTATCCAAATAACATGCCTTAATTTTTCAATAATACATATTTGTTTTGTAGCAATTAAATATTTTTGTTCCTCCCCTATATGATAAATTACAAATATATATGATCTGCCTTTTCTATAAAGGACCTGAAATGCCTTGCTTACGTATCATTGGGAAGTGCATTAACATAAATACGGCAGTAAGAAGAGGTAATACAAAAGTATGTAAACTATAAAAACGAGTCAAAGTGGATTGGCCCACACTAGCGCTTCCACGTAATAATTCTACCAGGGACGATCCTATTATAGGAATAGCTTCAGGCACGCCTGTTACGATTTTTACTGCCCAATAGCCAATTTGGTCCCGAGGTAAGGAATAACCAGTTACGCCAAAAGATGCGGTCAATACAGCCAGAACCACCCCCGTAACCCAAGTTAATTCGCGGGGTTTTTTAAACCCACCCGTAAGATACACACGAAATACGTGCAAGATCATCATTAGAACCATCATACTTGCTGACCATCGATGAACTGATCGAATTAACCAACCAAAATTGGCCTCAGTCATTATGTATTGAACAGAGGAAAAAGCCTCTGTAACAGTTGGACGATAGTAAAAAGTCATAGCAAAACCCGTAGCCACTTGTACTAAAAAACAAGTAAGCGTAATCCCGCCTAGACAATAAAATATGTTGACATGAGGAGGAACATATTTACTAGTTATATCATCTGCAATCGCTTGAATCTCGAGACGTTCTTCGAACCAATCATATACTTTATTGAGATAGGTAACCCAAGAAGGACTCCCCCTCTGAGAGCCACATATGAGAATTTCATCTCGTACGGCTCAAGCCGAAACACACAAATACTGGTTTCAATGGATATGGAATAGATAGTTCAAAACTTCTTGGGTCTTAGCCACGTCACTCTATTTGACCCAAAGATACGAAGTAAGAATAAGAAAAATCCGGAATCTCTTCTTTGTGATGATAATGCCAAGAAATACAATCTCAAGTTGGCTCCTCCATCTTTCTTTATGTTAATTATAACAGGCCTCTTGAATCTTCTCTTACCTATCTTTTTTTTTTTTTACTTTATTTGATATTATTTGATAAGAATTCTCTTGTTGAGACCCTATGAATCAATTGAAACCTCAGATTCATACTAGAACCACGATGATTTAAGAAAGCAAAAGCTAAACTAAAAGTTTCTCTGAGTAAAAACCATTTGATCATCACTTATTCAATGAATGTAATGACTCAATAAAATCTATATCTATAGCTATAGAAAGAGTTTTCTTTTGGTCAAAACTGAAAGGCAAAATTTGTTTGATTTCGAAAAGGCCTATTTCCATCCGCTTGCGAGGTCTGAAGAATAGGTATGAATCATAGTTCAAATATTTCTTCAAATATTTCTTTTATTGATCTATTCTATATAGTCCGTGCTCCAGAAACTAGAATAAATATCTGACGAAGTAGAATCATCTTGATAGAGATGACAGGTACATTCTCTGTATTATCAATAGGATCAATTATAACAAGTCACACGCTCATATTCCGGAAATGAAATATTGAAACAAATAAATTTCACGATCGAACTACCAGAATAGTCTATAAATACAAGTCTTAAGCAATCTTAAGTTGAAGTATTAAGTAAGTTTAAGTAAAATAATCCTTTTTTATTGATTTATTGAAAAATAAGGACTTCCCGTTTTTATAAACTTTTATAAACTAATTCATTGAAATTCCGTCCAGTAAAATGGAAGAATTATAAATTTCCAAAATAATAGATAAAAATATTGCAAATAGAGCCATTGCAACCCCCATAAGTGGTGTAGTCCCCCATCCTGGAGCTACTTTTCCATATTCCGAATTCAATGGTTTCAATAAATTCCCTACGTTAGTTCGTCTTGGCCCAGATCTAGAACTACTCTCAACGGTTTTTGTAGCCATAAATCCTCTTTCATCATGAGTTGAAATCTGTTGACTTTGTATATCCTTCCGTTTTAGTTGTAAATAAACGACATTGTGGTCTTGAAATTATCGAAAAATGGAAACAGCAACTCTAGTCGCCATCTCCATATCCGGTTTACTTGTAAGCTTTACTGGGTACGCCTTATATACCGCTTTTGGGCAACCCTCACAAAAATTAAGAGATCCCTTCGAAGAACATGGGGACTAGTTGAAGTAATGAGCCCCCCAATATGAATATGGGGGGCTCATTACTTCCATGGAGATAATGAAAAATCATTTCATTTTTTTAGTTGGAACT